GGTCGACGAGCAATGACACGAAATGCACGCCGTGGTGGAAAAATATGGGTCCGTATATTTCCAGACAAACCAGTTACAGTAAGACCTGCTGAAACACGTATGGGTTCGGGGAAAGGATCCCCTGAATATTGGGTAGCTGTTGTTAAACCGGGGCGAATACTATATGAAATGGGTGGAGTAACCGAAAATATAGCTAGAAGGGCTATTTTAATAGCAGCATCTAAAATGCCTATACGAACTCAATTTATTATTTCGGGATAAAAATGTAGAACCGACAGAGATGAATCTTAGGGATGAAACAAAAACGCAGGTTTCTTTTTTTGGACAAACAATATTTCTTTTATTTTCTTCATCCTTTGCATTGGAAGAATAAACAAAAAATTTGATATGATTCAACCTCAGACCCATTTAAATGTAGCGGATAACAGCGGGGCTCGAGAATTGATGTGTATTCGAATCATAGGAGCTAGTAATCGTCGATATGCTCATATTGGTGACGTTATTGTTGCTGTGATTAAAGAAGCAGTACCAAATATGCCCCTAGAAAAATCAGAAGTAGTGAGAGCTGTAATTGTTCGTACCTGTAAAGAACTAAAACGTGACAGCGGTATGATAATACGATATGATGACAATGCTGCAGTTGTGATTGATCAAGAAGGAAATCCAAAAGGAACTCGAATTTTTGGGGCAATCCCCCGTGAATTGAGACAATTGAATTTTACTAAAATAGTTTCATTAGCTCCCGAGGTATTATAAAATAAAATGAGATCATGATATCTTTGGGGTATTTGAAAGAAATAGATTAAGAACTAGATTAATTCGTAGATTGTGTCTCACGCATATACCTTGCAAAATTCCTTCAAAAAAAAAAAAAAAAAAGAAAAACATGTTGATTATATCCAATTTTGAGACACCAATAATTTTAGTTCATCATGGGTAGAGACACTATTGCTGAGATAATAACCTCTATACGAAATGCTGATATGGATAGAAAAAGAGTTGTTCGCATAGCATCTACTAATATTACCGAAAATATTGTTAAAATACTTTTCCGAGAGGGTTTTATCGAAAACGTCAGAAAACATCGAGAAAAAAACAAATATTTTTTGGTTTTAACCCTTCGACATAGAAGGAATGGGAAAAGACCCTATAGAAATTTTTTAAATTTAAAACGGATCAGTAGACCCGGTTTACGAATCTATTCTAACTCTCAACGAATTCCTAGAATTTTAGGTGGGATGGGAATTGTAATTCTTTCTACTTCTCGGGGTATAATGACAGACCGGGAGGCTCGACTAGAACGAATCGGTGGAGAAATTTTGTGTTATATATGGTAATCCATTTAATATCCAAATGGGATCCGAAACCTCTTCCTATTTGTAAAAAAAAAAAGAAAGGGGGTGAGTTGTCTAATATCGTCTTTCCTCCATTAATTGATACTTCAGGGGGGCTTTACCTGAAATGAAAGAACAAAAATGGATTCATGAAGGTTTAATTACTGAATCGCTTCCCAATGGCATGTTCCGAGTTCGGTTAGATAATGAAGATCTGATTCTAGGTTACGTTTCAGGAAAGATCCGACGTAGTTTTATACGGATACTGCCAGGAGATAAAGTCAAAATTGAAGTAAGTCGTTATGATTCAACCAGAGGACGTATAATTTATCGACTCCGAAACAAGGATTCGAAAGATTAGGTCATTTTTATTCGATACGATTCGAGATGCAAAATTGCAAGAAACTTATTTTCTACCAAAAAAGAATTAAGATAAGGAATGACAAATATGAAAATAAGAGCTTCCGTTCGAAAAATTTGTGAAAAATGTCGACTAATCCGTAGGCGGGGGCGCATTATAGTAATTTGTTCCAACCCGAGACATAAACAAAGACAAGGATAATCAGACCCGCTAAAGGGCTCAATGTACAAATAAGAAATCTGTTTTGACATAAAATGGATATATCCATATATTTCTGACTCATATTTATGAGATGATACAATATGGCAAAAGCTATACCGAGAACTGGTTCACGTAGGAATGTACGTATTGGTTCACGTAAGAGTGCACGTAGAATACCAAAGGGAGTTATTCATGTTCAAGCAAGTTTCAATAATACCATAGTCACAGTTACAGATGTGCGGGGGCGGGTGGTTTCCTGGTCCTCGGCCGGTACTTGTGGATTCAAGGGTACGAGAAGAGGGACACCCTTTGCCGCTCAAACTGCCGCAGCAAATGCTATTCGTACAGTAGTCGATCAAGGTATGCAACGAGCAGAAGTCATGATAAAAGGTCCCGGTCTCGGAAGAGACGCAGCATTACGAGCTATTCGTAGAAGTGGTATACTATTAACTTTCGTACGGGATGTAACCCCTATGCCACATAATGGCTGTAGACCTCCGAAAAAAAGACGTGTGTAGAAAGTGAAGAAATTTCAATAGAAACAAGAGAAATAAATAATTCAATCAAAAAAAAATAATATTACTATGGTTCGAGAGAAAGTAAG